GCTTTTTTGGAGAGAGATACTATTTCACCAATCGAGTCACAGGTATCTAACATATTGATACCTAACGATTTTCCGCAAAGTGGCGACGAAGGGTATAACTTGTACAAATCTTTCCATTTTCCAATTCGATCCGATCCATTCGTTCGTGGAGCTATTTACTCGATCGCAGACATTTCTGGAACACCTCTAACAGAGGGACAAATAGTAAATTTGGAAAGAACTTATTGTCAACCTCTTTCAGATATGAATCTACCTGATTCAGAAGGGAAGAACTTGCATCAGTATCTCAATTTCAATTCAAACATGGGTTTGATTCACACTCCATGTTCTAAGAAATATTTACCATCCGAAAAGAGGAAAAAACGGAGTCCTTGTCTAAAAAAATGCCTTGAGAAAGGGCAGATGTATAGAACCTTTCAACAAGATAGTGCTTTTTCAACTCTCTCAAAATGGAATCTATTCCAAACATATATACCATGGTTCCTTACCTCGACAGGGTACAAATATCTAAATTTCATATTTTTAGATACTTTTTCAGACCTATTGCCGATACTAAGTAGCAGCCAAAAATTTGTATCCATTTTTCATGATATTATGCATGGGTCAGATATATCATGGCGAATTCGTCAGATTCCATTGTGGAAGACACAATGGAATCTGATAAGTGAGATATGGAATCTGATAAGTGAGATTCCGAGTAATTGTTTACATAATCTTCTTCTGTCCGAAGAAATTATTCATCGAAATAATGAGTTACTATTGATATCGACACATCTGAGATCGCTAAATGTTCAGGAGTTCCTCTATTCAATCGTTTTCCTTCTTCTTGTTGCTGGATATCTCGTTCGTACACATCTTCTCTTTGTTTCTCAAGTCTATAGTGAGTTACAGACAGAGTTCGAAAAGGTCAAATCTTTGACGATTCAATCATACATGATTGAGTTGCGAAAACTTCTGGATAGGTATCCTACATCTGAACTGAATTCTTTCTGGTTAAAGAATCTCTTTCTAGTTGCTCTGGAACAATTAGGAGATTCTCTAGAAGAAATACGGAGTTCTGTTTCTGGTGGCAACATGCTATGGGGCGGTGGTCCCGCTTATGGGGTCAAATCAATACGTTCTAAGAAGAAATATTTGAATCTCATCGATCTCATAAGTATCATACCAAATCCCATCAATCGAATCGCTTTTTCGAGAAATACGAGACATGTAAGTCATACAAGTAAAGCAATCTATTCCTTGATAAGAAAAATAAAAAACGTGAATGGTGATTGGATTGATGATAAAATAGAATCCTGGGTCTCGAACAGTGATTCGATTGATGATCAAGAAAGAGAATTCTTGGTTCAGTTTTCTACTTTAACGACAGAAAAAAGGATTGATCAAATTCTATTGAGTCTGACTCATAGTGATCATTTATCAAAGAATAACTCTGGTTATCAAATGATTGAACAACCGGGAGCAATTTACTTACGATACTTAGTTGACATTCATAAAAAGTATCTAATGAATTATGAGTTCAATACATCCTGTTTAGCAGAAAGACGGATATTCCTTGCTAATTATCAGACAATTACTTATTCACAAACCCTGTGGGGGGCTAATAGTTTTCATTTCCCATCTCATGGAAAACCCTTTTCGCTCCGCTTAGCCCTACCCCCCCCTAGGGGTATTTTAGTGATAGGTTCTATAGGAACTGGACGATCCTATTTGGTCAAATACCTAGCGACAAACTCCTATGTTCCTTTCATTACAGTATTTCTGAACAAGTTCCTGGATAACAAGCCTAAGGGTTTTCGTATTGATGATAGTGACGATAGTGACGATATTGATGATAGTGACGATATCGACCGTGACCTTGATATGGAGCTGGAGCTTCTAACTATGATGAATACGCTAACTATGGATATGATGCCGGAAATAGATCGATTTTATATCACCTTTCAATTCGAATTAGCAAAAGCAATGTCTCCTTGCATAATATGGATTCCAAACATTCATGATCTGGATGTGAATGAGTCGAATTACTTATCCCTCGGTCTATTAGTGAACTATCTCTCCAGGGATTGTGAAAGATGTTCCACTAGAAATATTCTTGTTATTGCTTCGACTCATATTCCCCAAAAAGTAGATCCAGCTCTAATAGCTCCGAATAAATTAAATACATGCATTAAGATACGAAGGCTTCTTATTCCACAACAACGAAAGCACTTTTTCACTCTTTCATATACTAGGGGATTTCACTTGGAAAAGAAAATGTTCCATACTAATGGATTCGGGTCCACAACGATGGGTTCCAATGTACGAGATCTTGTAGCACTTACCAATGAGGCCCTATCGATTAGTATTATAAAAAAAAAATCCATTATAGACACTAATATAATTAGATCTGTTCTTCATAGACAAACTTGGGATTTGCGATCTCAGGTAAGATCGGTTCAGGATCATGGGATCCTTTTCTATCAGATAGGAAGGGCTGTTTCACAAAATGTACTTCTAA